TTCTTTTTTCACGACAGAAAAACTATCCTCTCATGAATTTTATACACATTGGAATTACACTAATGACCAAAAAAGAAAGAATTTAATCCGGGAGTTGCGAAATAGAATCGAAGGTTTAGATAAAAGATCTCTTATTCTAGATAGACTCCAAAAAAGGACTCAATTGTACAATGATAAGATAAAAAAAAAAAACTTACCTAAAATATATGATTCTTTATTACATGGGCCTTATCGTGGAAGACTCAAAAAAGAATTTTTACCTGTAATCCTAAATAAAACTTATATCAAAAATAAGACAGCAATGCTTTGGATAAATAAGGTTCACAACAAAATTCTTTTTAATGATTATGACAAATTTGACCAGACAATAGACCGAGTTAATCGAAAATCTTTTTCAAGAGAGGAGGTAGGGTCTTTATTTACAGACCACGAACGAGAACAAATCGATTCAGAAGAACGAATAAAAATTTTAATTTTTTTATTCGATGCAGTTATAACTGATCCCAATGATCAAAAATTTCGAAAAAAATCGATAAAAGAAATTAGTAAAAGAGTTCCCCGGTGGTCATACAAATTAATCGATAATTTAGACCAAGAACTGGGAGAATACGACGAAAATCTAAGAGGGGAGCATGCATTTCGTTCACGAAAAGCCAAACATTTAGTGGTTTCTGTTGATCAACAGACAAAAGAGGATGTGACTTTGCCACATTATTTGGAACAATCGGATTTTCGTCGATATATAATCAAAGGTTCCATGCGCGCGCAAAGACGCAAAACTGTTATTTGGAAACCGGTTCAAGCAAATGTCCATTCCCCTCTTTTTTTGAACAGAACAGACAAACCCCTTTTTTTGTCTTTTGATATTTCCGGGCTGATGAAAATAATTTTTAGAAATTGGATGTGGAAAAATAACGACCACAAATTTTCTGATTATACAAATGAAAAGCCAATAAAATTGGATAAAAAAACAAAAAAGAAGCCCAAAAAAGAAAGATACACAACACAAGAAAAGGGGCGTATAAAACAAGCAGAAGGCTGGGATAAGCGTTTCCTGACTCGAGTACTAAGAAGCTCTATGTTAGTAATTCAATCGATTCTGAGAAAATATATTATATTACCTTCATTGATAATAGCTAAAAATTTGGGTCGAATACTATTATTCCAAGATCCCGAGTGGTCCGAGGATTTTAAGGATTGGAGGCGTGAAATTTATGTTAAGTGCACTTATAGTGGTGTTAATTTATCTGAAACAGAATTTCCGAAAAATTGGTTAACAGAAGGTATTCAGATAAAGGTCCTATTCCCTTTTCACCTGAAACCCTGGCACAGATCTAAGACTAAGATACAAACCTCTCAGAAAGATGCAAAAAGTGAAGAAGAAGCTGATTTTTGTTTTTTAACAGCTTTGGGATTGGAAACAGAAATGCCCTTTGGTTCTCCCCGAAAACGACGTTCGTTTTTTGAACCCATTTTTAAAGAACTAAAAAAAAATATATTGAAAACTAAGTTTTTTATAGTTTTAAGGGTCTTCAAAGAAGGAAAAATAAAAGAACTTTCAAAAAGAAACTTGAGAGAAATCGATGAATTGGGTGAAATTCAAAAAAATTCGATACTCAGTAATCAGAAGATTCACGAATCGTCTATTGAAATTCCGTCTATGGATTGGCCAAATTTCTCCCAGACCGAAAAAAAAATGAAAGCTCTGACTATTAGAACAAGCAGAATACGAAATCAAATATATAAAATAAAAAAAGCAAATAAAAGAGGCTCGCTAACTCAAGAAACAAATATTAGTTCGAACAAACCAACTTATTCTGCTAATATATTAGACTCATCAAAAAGGATTTTGAAGATATTCAAAAAAAGAAATACTCGATTAACCCGTAAATCCTATTTTTTTGTAAAATTTTTTATTGAAAGGCTATACAGAATTTTTTTTTTAGCTACCCTTACTATTCCAAGAACCAATGCAAAATCTTTTCGTGAATCAATAAGAAAAAAAATTCAAATTTTTGAGAATAACATCCACAATAATGAAGAAAATCCAGAAATAATGAATAAAACAAATCAAAATAGAATTCACTTTATTTCGACTGTCAAAAAATCACTTTTGAAGATTAGTAATAAGAATTCAGAGATTTCTTGTAATTTATCCTTTTTTTCACAATCACAAGCATATGTATTTTACAAATTGTTACAAGCCCCAATTTTTAATTTTTTTAATTTAAGACCTATTCTTCAATATCACGGAACATCTCTATTTCTTAATAATGAAATAACATATTTTTTTGACAAACACGGAATATTTAATTACCAATTAAGACATAAACCTTTTTTGCATTTTGAAAGGAATCTATGGAAAAACTGGTTAAGCAATCATTATCAATATGATTTCTCTCAGATTAAATGGGCTAGATTAGTACCACAAGAATGGCGAAATAGAGCCCATCAACGCTGTATGGCTCAAAATAACGATTTCACTAAGAGACATTCATATGAAAAAAAGGGATTAACTCATTGCGAAAAACAACATTTTTTTGAAGCAGACTCATTACATAATAAAAAATCGAATTTAAAAAAAAACTATAGATATTCTCTTTTATCATATAAATCGATTAATTATGAAGATAAGAAAGACTCATATATTGATAGATCACTAGGCCACGTAAAGAATAAAGAGGAGTATTATTATAATTACAATAAAAAGAAAGGGAATTTTTTTGCTATGCTGGGAGGTATCCCTATCAATAATTATCTAGGAGAAGATGATATTATGGATATGGACAAATTCTTGTATAGAAAATATTTTGATTGGAGAATTCTTAATTTTTATCTTCAAAATAAGGTCAATATTGAAGTCTGGGTTGATATGGATACTGTTACCAACAGTAAGCAAAATACTAAGATTGGGTGCGATAATTTTAAAAAAATTGATGCAATTAATAAAAGAGGCCCTTTTTATCTTACAATTCATCAAGATGAAGAAATTAACCCATCCAACAAAAAAAAAACGCTTTTTGATTGGATGGGAATGAATGAAGAAATACTAAGTTGTCCTATATCAAACCTGGAGCCCTGGTTCTTTCCAGAATTTTCGCTACTTTTTAATGCATATAGAACAAAACCATGGATCATACCAATCAAATTACTTCTTTTCAATTTTAATGGAAATGGTAAAAAAATTCTAACCGGAAAAAAAGAAGTGTATCCTTTTATAGCATCCAATCAAAAAGAATATCTTGAATTATCGAATCAAAGTCAAGAAGAAAAGGAGCTCGCAGACCAAGCAAATCCGGAATCAGCTGCACAAAACCAAGTAAGTCTTGGATCAGTTCTCTCAAACCAGGAAAAGTATGTTGAAGAAAATTCTACGAGATCGGACAGTAAAAAACGTATAAAGAAAAAGCAATACAAGAGAGAAACAGACGTACAGCTTGATTTCTTCCTAAAAAAGTATTTGTGTTTGCAATTGAGATGGAGAGGTACTGTTTCTTTCAGGGAAAAAATACTCAATGATATGAAAGTATATTGTCACCTGGTTCGACTGATAAATCCTAGCGACGTTACTATAGCCTCTATTCAAGGAGGAGAAATTAGTTTGGCTATTTTGATCACTAAGAAGGATTTCGCTCTTACAGAATTGACGAAAGGGGGAATGCTTATTATCGAACCCCGTCGTTTGTCTGTAAAAAATGATGGACAATTTGATATATATCAAATCGTAGGTATTTCATTAGTTCATAAGAATAAGCGCAAAAATACTAAAAGATACCACGAAAAAGGCTATGTTGATAAAAATAATTTTAATGAATTTATTGCAAAACATCAAAAAATGACTGGAAATAGAAACAAAAATCATTATGATTTGCTTGTTCCTGAAAATAGTTTATTCCCTAAACGTCGTAGAGAACTAACAACCCTAATTTGTTTCAATTCGAAGAATCAAAACGGTATGGAGAGAAATTCATTATTTTGTACTAACGTAAAAGGTCGGGGTTACTTTTTGGATAAAAACAAAGATTTTTCTAGAGAGAAAAATCAACTAATTAAATTAAAGTTCTTTATTTGGGCCAATTCTCGATTAGAAGATTTGATTTGTATCAATCGCTATTGGTTTAATACCAATAATGGGAGTCGTTTCAGTATGGTAAGGGTACATATGTATCCACGATTGAAAATTCGTTAAAAGTGTGCTTTTCCTATCGACCATGTCCATGTTTGGGACATGAAAACAAAGAAATGGATACATGTCTTGTCTTCCATTCCAGTCTGATACAAGATCCCAATTTAATGGCATACATATTAATTAGATCCATAAATGAATCAAGAAGCTATTTTTTTTTAGGTCCAATTTTTCTGTTTTGCAGAAATATACCATCCTTTTTGATACCAATCCAATTTTCAATTTGATTGATTATTGATTTTCTAGCAAGTTCATAACGAACTTAAGATTATTGTATATATAAAATTCAAGTAACTAGTATTATTATCACTGATCAGTAAAATTCATCTTCAAAAAAGGAGGGAGAGAGGGTTTCTTTTTATGGTAAAAAATTCATTCGTCTCAGTTATGTTTCAAGAAAAAAAAGAAGAAAACTGTGGATCGGTTGAATTTCAAGTATTACGTTTCACTAATAAGATACGGAGACTTACTTCACATTTAGAATTACACAGAAAAGACTATTTATCTCAAAAGGGTCTACGGAAAATTTTGGAAAAACGCCAACGTCTACTAGTGTATTTGTCCAAGAAAAATAGAGTACGTTATAAAGAATTAATTAGTAAGTTGAATATTCGGGAGTCAAAAAATCGTTAATTTGAAAAAAAAAAAAATTCGAATTTTTTGATTTTGAATCTTGATGAACTTTTTGTTGTTTTCAACAATTCATGTAAGAATGAATCGAGTAAAAACCTATGAGTATACTAGCTACAGAAAAAGAATTTATGATAGTAAATATGGGACCTCACCACCCATCAATGCACGGTGTTCTTCGTCTTATCGTTACTCTAGATGGTGAAGATGTTATTGACTGTGAACCAATATTGGGTTATTTACACCGAGGGATGGAAAAAATTGCGGAAAACCGAACAATTATACAATATCTGCCTTATGTAACCCGTTGGGATTATTTAGCTACTATGTTCACCGAAGCAATAACTGTAAATGGACCCGAACTCCTGGGAAATATTCAAGTACCCAAAAGAGCCAGCTATATCCGAGTAATTATGTTGGAGTTGAGTCGTATAGCTTCCCATCTGTTATGGCTTGGCCCTTTTATGGCGGATATTGGTGCACAGACTCCTTTCTTCTATATTTTCAGAGAAAGAGAATTAGTATATGATCTGTTCGAAGCTGCCACCGGTATGCGGATGATGCATAATTATTTTCGTATCGGAGGAATAGCGGCTGATTTACCTCATGGTTGGATAGATAAATGTTTGGATTTCTGCGATTATTTTTTAACGGGGGTTGCTGAATATCAAAAACTTATTACGCGAAACCCTATTTTTTTAGAACGAGTTGAAGGAGTAGGCATTGTTGGTGGAGAAGAAGCAATAAATTGGGGTTTATCCGGACCAATGCTACGAGCGTCTGGAATAGAATGGGATCTTCGTAAAGTTGATCATTTTGAGTGTTATGACGACTTTGATTGGGAAGTCCAGTGGCAAAAAGAAGGAGATTCATTAGCTCGTTATTTAGTCCGAATCAGTGAAATGACGGAATCTATAAAGATTATTCAACAGGCTTTAGAAGGAATTCCAGGGGGACCCTATGAAAATTTAGAAATTCGATGTTTTGATAGAGAAAGCGATCCAGAATGGAATGATTTTGAGGATCGATTCATTAGTAAAAAGCCTTCTCCCGCTTTTGAATTGATGAAACAAGAACTTTATGTGAGAGTAGAAGCCCCAAAAGGGGAATTGGGAATTTTTCTGATAGGAGATCAAAGTGGTTTTCCTTGGAGATGGAAAATTCGCCCACCGGGTTTTATCAATTTGCAAATTCTTCCTCAGTTAGTTAAAAGAATGAAATTGGCCGATATTATGACAATATTAGGTAGTATAGATATCATTATGGGGGAAGTTGATCGTTGAAATGATAATTGATACAACAGAAGTACAAGATATCAATTCTTTTTCCAGATTGGAATCCCTGCAAGAGGTCTATGGGATCATGTGGGTGCTTGCCCCTATTTCGACTCCGGTAGTGGCAATCACAATAGGTGTCCTAGTAATTGTGTGGTTAGAAAGAGAAATATCTGCAGGAATACAACAACGTATTGGGCCTGAATACGCCAGTCCCTTGGGAATTCTTCAAGCTTTAGCAGATGGGACAAAACTACTTTTAAAAGAAAACCTTCTTCCGTCTAGAGGAAATAGTAGTTTATTCAGTATTGGACCATCTATAGCAGTTATAGCAATTCTATTAAGTTCTTCAGTAATTCCTTTTAGTTATAACCTTGTTTTAGCTGACCTCAATATCGGTATTTTTTTATGGATTGCCATTTCAAGTATTGCCCCTATTGGACTTCTTATGTCAGGATATGGATCAAATAATAAATATTCCTTTTTAGGAGGTCTGCGAGCTGCTGCTCAATCGATTAGTTATGAAATACCATTAACTTTATGTGTTTTATCAATATCTCTACGTGCGATTCGCTAAAACCTAAGCTTTTGTTTTCCTAGAGATCTTCTATTTTATATTCATTTATTTTTTAGGTTAATAAATTAGGTTAATAAAAGAAATTTGATAGTTATATATGAGTGAAAGAAAACAACTTTTTAATTCGCAGTACAAGTGGCTTAAGTCTCATTTCCTATGTACAAGCATTAAGGGGAAGTAAACAAAAGTAAAAGTGGGGGAAGCCCCTTACCCCAAGATTAGTTGATTGATCATCCTAGCTTGAAGCGGGCTCAAAAGACCAACCTTATGTAATTTTCATTAGCGTTTGTATGTATTACAATACATATATATTACGGGGGTTGAAAATACAAGATGGGTGGATAGGAAGGAACACCAAAAAACACACAACGGGTTAGTAATGTAGATTATGATTGTGTCAATTATCTAAAAGGATACTTCTGCATAACATAAAAAGAATACTAATTGGGGCTTTAAGTTGGTAGAAATGATCAGGCAGTACTCCCCACAATTCCGATCCAGAGTATGCTCCTATCCGCCAGTTAAAGAAATAACTATCAGAAACGAAATAATCCTTTCCCCTTTTTTAAGACCCTTTTTCTCTTAGAAAGAAGAATAGGAACAAAAAAAAAATAGAAAAAAGAAAATTCCAATAGGAAAGGATCCTTTTATTCTTTCTTTCCTATATTGATGAAATCAAATTCGTGTCATGATTCATGAACTAGTTGAATGTCTAATTCTTTTTCGTAATCGAAACTAAAAAAAGGATGGGTTGAAATATCGATTTAGATTTCGACAAGGAGTATTTTATTGAAGGGTTGATTAAGTTATTACTCAACACAGCAAAATTGAAATTCTTAAAGGATGAGATTAATTCCGAAATACTTTTTTTTTTTATCCTTAGAGCAGACAGAATTCCTGTGGTATAATTGGGGACCCTCCACTAGATTTTGACTTTATCTATCCTATAACCATATGAAGATAACTCCCGTCCTTACATTTATTTGTGGCCCTGAGGAGCCGTATGAGGTGAAAATCTCATGTACGGTTTTGTAATAGCGATGGGAACCGTAATGTTACCACCGACTATGATTATCTAACAGTTCAAGTACAGTTGATATAGTTGGGGCACAATCAAAATATGGTTTTTGGGGGTGGAATTTGTGGCGTCAACCTATAGGGTTTATCGTTTTTCTAATTTCTTCCCTAGCGGAATGTGAGCGATTACCTTTTGATTTACCAGAAGCAGAAGAAGAACTAGTAGCAGGTTATCAAACCGAATATTCAGGAATAAAATTTGGTTTATTTTACGTTGCTTCCTATCTAAATCTATTAGTTTCCTCATTATTTGTAACAGTTCTTTACTTGGGGGGTTGGAATCTTTCCATTCCATACATATTTGTTCCTGAACTATTTGAAAGAAAAAAAGTGGATGGAATCTTTGGAACGACAATTGGTATCTTTATTACATTAGCTAAAACTTATTTGTTCTTGTTCTTTCCGATTACAACAAGATGGACTTTACCGAGACTAAGAATGGACCAACTATTAAATCTTGGCTGGAAATTTATTTTACCTATTTCTCTGGGTAATTTATTATTAACAACTTCTTCCCAACTCCTTTCGCTATAAAAAAAGAATAGAATATTCGCTACTTGTCTCAAACAAGAGAAAGAAGGAACCTCAAATTATTCATAGATATTCGCGATATGTTCCCTATGGTAATTGGTTTCATGAATTATGGTCAACAAACAATACGAGCTGCAAGGTACATTGGTCAAAGTTTCATGATTACTTTATCCCAAGCAAATCGTTTACCTGTAAGTATTCAATATCCTTATGAAAAATTAATAACATCGGAGCGTTTTCGCGGTCGAATACATTTTGAATTTGATAAATGTATTGCTTGTGAAGTGTGTGTTCGCGTATGCCCTATAGATCTGCCTGTTGTTGATTGGAAATTTGAAACAAATATTCGAAAGAAACGATTGCTTAATTACAGTATTGATTTTGGAATTTGTATTTTTTGTGGTAACTGTGTTGAGTATTGTCCAACAAATTGTTTATCAATGACTGAAGAATATGAACTTGCTACTTACGACCGTCACGAATTGAATTATAATCAAATTGCATTAGGTCGGTTACCAATGTCAGTAATTGACGATTTGACAATTCGAACAGTGTTGAATTCGCCTCAAAGAAAAAATGACTAAACCCTTTAATTTCGAATTACTAGGGTTCCGTTTTGGTATAGTTGGTATAAAGGAATAAGGCTTTTTCTTTGCTTGAACAATAACTCCAAATCCCAACCATTGATTGGTTGATGAGAAGTACAACTTAATTTGTATTGAAATGAAATAATATATAGACCAAAGCTTTTTTTTTTGGAACTATATTATAGAGCTTCAATTTCAAATTGACATTTCGAATAAAGAAAAGAACGAAATTGATCCAATAACAGTATCCGCACTAATTCCCACTTAATAGATTTGAATTTAATTCAATTGGAATTGGGAATGTCTCATAAAAAAAATGCCTGATTGGTTCAATAAGTTCATGAACAAGATTTCGATTTATTTATCTCTTAGTTTAATATAATGGATTTGCCTGGACCAATACATGATTTTTTTTTAGTTTTTCTGGGCTCAGGTCTTATATTAGGAGGTCTGGGAGTGGTATTATTTACCAACTCGATTTATTCTGCCTTTTCCTTGGGATTGGTTCTTGCTTGTATATCTTTATTCTATATTCTATCAAATTCCCATTTTGTAGCTGCCGCGCAACTCCTTATTTACGTGGGAGCTGTAAATGTTTTAATCATATTTGCTGTAATGTTCATGAATGGTTCAGACTATTCCAAAGACTTTCATTTGCATTTTTGGACTGTTGGTGACGGACTTACTTCCCTGGTTTGTACAAGTATTTTTTTTTCGCTAATCGCTACTATTCTAGATACGTCGTGGTACGGGATTATTTGGACTACACGACCCAACCAGATTATCGAACAAGATTTGATAAGTAATAGTCAACAAATTGGAATTCATTTATCAACAGACTTTTTTCTTCCATTTGAACTCGTTTCAATAATTCTTTTAGTTACTTTGATAGGTGCAATTGCCGTGGCTCGTCAGTAACAAATCTTTAGAACTCGAAACAGCAATCACAATTACAATTCGACTTTTTTATGGGTTATCACATCCATTTCCCTTAAATTCTTTAAAGTCTAGTTGAATACTATTCGCGGATCAATAGAAAAAAAAAAAGAAATTTTTGTATTCGATCTATTATCAAATAGATTCTTTTGCTCCGTACTTGGGATATTCGAAGCAATCAAATCACTTACATTATTGTTCATATTGAAATGAATCGAAATTGGTACGGAGTTGGTCAATGATGCTCGAGCATGTACTTGTTTTGAGTGCCTATTTATTTTCTATTGGTATCTATGGATTGATTACGAGCCGAAATATGGTTCGGGCCCTGATGTGTCTTGAACTTATAGTAAATGCAGTTAATATCAATTTCGTAACATTCTCTGATTTTTTTGATAGTCGACAATTAAAAGGAGATATTTTCTCAATTTTTGTTATAGCTATTGCAGCCGCCGAAGCAGCTATCGGATCAGCTATTGTTTCATCAATTTATCGTAACAGAAAATCGACTCGTATCAATCAATCGACTTTGTTGAATAAGTAGTATTTATAAATCATAATCATAATATTCATCAATTCGGCTTAGGATATATAATATTCGCAACCCTCGATCATGTTTGTGAAACCGGAAGAAATCAAAGTATATTTGTTCCCTCTTAGGAGTTGATCCAGAAGTGGGTTAATTAGAAAAATTCTGGTAAATCATTGATTCATCTAGTATTTAAATATACGATGTTTCAAAATTGACTAGATCGAAAATTAAAAAGTTCAAAACAAAAATTGATAGATCCAATGTCACATTCAGTAAAGATTTATGATACATGTATAGGGTGTACTCAATGTGTCCGAGCTTGCCCCACGGATGTATTAGAAATGATCCCTTGGGACGGATGTAAAGCAAAGCAAATTGCTTCTGCTCCAAGAACAGAGGATTGTGTTGGTTGTAAGCGATGCGAATCCGCCTGTCCAACGGATTTCTTGAGTGTTCGGGTTTATTTATGGCATGAAACAACTAGAAGCATGGGTCTAGCTTATTGATATTGATACGTTCCCAAAAACCCACTTGAATCCGTTTTGAAAACAGTTTCTTTTTTTTTACCGATTACCGACAAAAACCCGTACTCGAAAAAGAAAAAATAAGAATATATTCTATTTTCGAGTTTCGAGCACGGGTTTTTCTGGGCCAAGTGTATCTTGTCTTTACCACGAATAATTTTCCTTGGTTAACACTAATTGTAGTTTTTCCGATAGTCGCGGGTTCTTTAATTTTCTTTCTCCCTCATAGAGGCAATAAGGTGACTCGAGGATATACAATATATATATGTGTCTTAGAACTCCTTCTAACGACCTATGCATTTTGTTATAATTTCCAATTGGACGATCCATTAATCCAGCTGGAAGAGGATTATAAATGGATCACCTTTTTTGATTTTGACTGGCGGTTGGGAATAGATGGACTTTCCATAGGACCCATTTTACTGACGGGATTTATCACTACTTTAGCTACTTTAGCGGCTCGGCCAGTTACTCGAAATTCCCGACTATTCCATTTCCTGATGTTAGCGATGTACAGCGGTCAAATAGGACCATTTTCTTCTCGAGACCTTTTACTTTTTTTCATCATGTGGGAATTAGAATTAATTCCCGTTTATCTACTTCTGGCCGTGTGGGGTGGAAAGAAACGCCTTTACTCAGCCACAAAATTTATTTTGTACACTGCAGGAGGTTCTGTTTTTCTTTTAATAGGAGTATTGGGTATCGGCTTATATGGTTCCAATGAACCAACATTAAATTTGGAAACATTAGTTAATCAATCGTATCCTGTGGCACTGGAAATAATACTCTATATTGGATTTTTTATTGCTTTTGCTGTCAAATTACCGATTATACCCTTCCATACGTGGTTACCAGACACCCACGGAGAGGCACATTACAGTACTTGTATGCTTCTAGCCGGAATCTTATTAAAAATGGGAGCTTATGGGTTGATTCGGATCAATATAGAACTACTATCGCACGCCCATTCTCTATTTTCCCCCTGGTTCATGATAGTAGGTACCATGCAAATAATTTATGCAGCTTCAACATCTCCCGGACAACGGAATTTAAAAAAAAGAATAGCCTATTCCTCTGTATCTCATATGGGTTTCATAATTCTAGGAATTGGCTCGATAACCGATACAGGCCTCAACGGAGCCATTTTACAAATAATTTCTCATGGGTTTATTAGTGCTGCACTTTTTTTCTTGGCAGGAACGAGTTATGATAGAATACGTCTTGCTTATCTCGATGAGATGGGCGGACTGGCTATCCCAATTCCAAAGATATTCACACTATTCAGTATCTTATCGATGGCTTCCCTTGCACTGCCCGGCATGAGTGGTTTTGTTGCGGAATTTATAGTATTTTTGGGAATAATTACTAGCCAAAAATTTTTTTTAATGCCAAAAATCCTAATCACTTTTGTAATGACAATTGGAATGATATTAACCCCTATTTATTCATTATCTATGTTACGGCAAATGTTCTATGGGTACAAGTTCGTTAATGCCCCCCCAAACTCTTCTTTTTTTGATTCTGGGCCACGGGAGTTATTTGTTTTGATCTCTATTCTTCTACCCGTAATAGGTATTGGTATTTATCCGGATTTCGTTCTCTCACTATCAGTGGACAAGGCCGAAGCTATTATATCTAATTTTTTTTTTATAGATAGTTTTCACGACTAAAAAAAAATCAAAACGAAATCCCACGATTAAAAAAAAAAAGTTTGGTTAAATAAAAAAAAAAAAGGAAAATAATCGAATTTGACTTGTGACCAAACGCCTTTGGCGTTTGTAAGAACCTTTTGAATCGCCGCACTGCTTGATTCAAAAGGTTCTCGGCGTCTTATACTAACATTAAGTTTCGTTTCGATCTATGCGCTGTCCTATGTTTGTCTTCATCAAGCCCTTTCCTCAATTCAAGTAGATATTAATTAAATGAACCATAACTATGTAACCCTATTCCTAATAGATTGACTCCGAAATAGCATACCCAAATTATAAGAAATCCCGTAGAAGCGACAATTGCGGAATTTACACCTTCAAAATTTGTATTTGTTCGAATATGTAAATAAATCCCGAATATAGTCCAAGTAATAAATGCCCAAGTTTCTTTTGGATCCCAATTCCAATAAGAGCCCCACGCCTCATTAGCCCATACTGCTCCCGAAAGAATCCCTATGGTTAAAAAAATAAATCCTAAACTTATAATACGATAACTCCAACGATCCAATTGTTGAATCACTTGATACCTGTAAAAATTTCTAGTGGAAAGGTTATTTAGTAAAACATTCCTTTTTTCGTTGATGTATTGGATTTCGCCGAAGCAAAACGACTCATTTACATTTAAAAAATTTTTTCTTTTCAAAAAAACCCTTATAACTTTTCGAGATGTAATGACTAGAAGAGCCATGGATAATAAGGATCCACATACAAGAGCTGCATAGCCCAATACCATCATACTTACGTGCATCATTAACCACTGGACTTGGAGAGCGGGTACTAATATTCCGGATTGATGCATTTTGGTTAAAAAACCCGAAGTAGCAAAGCCTTGGGTAAAAATAGCACTTGGTGCCGTTATAGCGCTTAAATGATTTTTATTATTTTTAAAATAGAAAATCCTATGAATAATGGAAAAACTCCATGAAAGAAAGATTAATGATTCATATAAATCACTTAATGGGAAATGTCTCGAGTAAATCCAACGGGTGATTAATAATCCTGTTAGACAGAAAGCGGTGGCTATCATCCCCTTTTCTGATGAATCATATAGTCCTCTTATTTCATCGACTAATAAGGCTAGTAAATATATTGGAATTCCAATTGAAACGACCGAAAGGGATATATGCGTTAATACATGCTCTAAAGTTGAAAAGATCATAAAAAAAATTAAAAGCGAAAATATCTCAAATATATAGAATGGAAATCATAAATTAAATTCCTTAGAGCACCTTTTGTATATCTTTTTGGAGATGCTATGCCGCCACTCGGACTCGAACCGAGATGCTCTAGCACTGCTTCCTAAGAGCAGCGTGTCTACCGATTTCACCATAGCGGCTTGCTCGAAATCATAATAACCTATTATTAGTCAATCGTCGAGATTGAAACGGAGATTTAACGATTCCACCTTTTGTCGTCCTATTTAATTATTTAGGGTTTCAGGTTTAGTTAACTTAACTTTCATAGTTTCTGGTTTAATAAACTGGAACTGTTGTAACGACTGTAACTAACTAGTTCGAACTTTAATTTAGGGAACAACTCAAAAGGGTTCTTTCGCTTTTTTTTTTTCATTTTTCCTAACTTTCGTGTTTGGGTTGTCGTATATTGTTAGGTTTTTTTCAGTATTCATTTGTGCTAAGATTGATCAAATCACTTAGGTATTAGGTATTGGGCTAGACATATTAGAAACAATAAAAAAAATTATTCTTGTTTAGGGCGTATGTTGGGTGATGGGGAAAATAAGAATCCCCATCCCGGGAATAATAAAAAATATTCAACTAAAAGGAAAGGCAAAATTTTCTAGTTTTTCTTAATTCCGTTGTTTAAAATATTACGAAAGGGGAATGGTTACTCACTTTTTTATACTTTTCTAGAGTATAGAGTATAAATTCGAAACACAATTAACTCATTGTTGAGTCAGGCTCATTCAGATTATTCCAACGTTTTCTTATTTATTTGTTTTCCAAAAAAACTTTTTGAATTCCCAGTAGAAAGGGATCTTGCTAACGAAAAAGCCTTCAACGCTGCCCAATCCCCCCCTTTTTTCCAAATATTCTTACGAATACGTTTTTTTAATATAGAAGTACGTTTTTTTGGAACTGCCATTCAAAAAAGAAAAGGTTATTCATTGCTCAAATTGGATGTGAAAGACATCTATTGTTAAAACAAATCATTTTTTAGTTTTACTATTCATTTCATTATCTGTGTATTTTTTTTTTTAAGTAGTTAGTTTAGAGAAAAAATAAATAAATCGAAATATACAAGAATGGCATAAAATCTTACTCGAAAAAAAAAACAAACGATTGTGAATAAACAAAAAATAAACAAACTAAAAATACCCAGTTCGTAGTTTATTGGGGAACGCTCTGGGCCAGCCTATGATTTCTATCAAACTGAATTTAATGTAATTCTTTAGTCTTGATCTATGTACATAAATTAGCCTAAAGTGTAATTAGGGAATAAAAACGGAAATTAGAATTTGTTCTATCTTCATAAAAATCTTATTTAGTAGAAAGTATAAAAAAATTTTCTATTTTTGACTAGTCGCTTAGTTAGAACGTTTGATTGCCTTGAACTTTTCATTTTTTTGAGTTGTTGGGAAAGATTCAAAATAACTATGACTAGCAAAAGCAAAAATTTTTTGATTAATCGCTTTTAAAAGAGCTAAGAACCGGTGAATCAGAAACAATGAGTTAAGAATAAAAACAATTAATATTATTTTTTTGATTTTATGGACCATCCATATCAATATTCCTGGATCATACCTTTAGTTCCACTTCCAGTCCCTATGTTAATAGGTGTGGGACTTCTACTTTTTCCGACCGCAACAAAACATCTTCGCCGTATGTGGGCTTTTATTAGTATTTTATTGTTAAGTATAGTTATGATTTTTTCGATCGATTTATCTATTGAACAAATGGATCGAACTTATATCTATCAATCCCTAAGGCCTTGGACCATGAATAATGATTTTTCTTTCGAGTTCGGATACTTTATTGATCCACTTACTTCTATTATGTCAATATTAATCACTACAGTTGGAATTCAGGTTCTTATTTATAGTGACAATTATATGTCTCATGATCAAGGATATTTGAGATTTTTTGCTTATATGAGTTTTTTCAATGCTTCAATGTTAGCATTAGTTACAAGTTCGAATTTCATACAAATTTATATTTTTTGGGAATTGGTTGGAATGTGCTCTTATCTATTAATAGGGTTTTGGTTCACACGACCTATTGCGGCAAGTGCTTGTCAAAAAGCATTTGTAACTAATCGTGTAGGGGATTTTGGATTATTATTGGGAATCCTAGGTCTTTATTGGATAACGGGTAGTTTCGAATTTCGAGATTTATTCGAAATACTGAATAACTTGATTTATAATAATGAGGTTAACCTTTTACTTGTTACTTTGTGTGCATTTCTATTATTTGCTGGCCCGGTTGCTAAATCCGCGCAATTCCCTCTTCATGTATGGTTACCCGATGCCATGGAAGGGCCTACTCCTATTTCGGCTCTTATCCACGCTGCTACTATGGTAGCGGCGGGAATTTTTCTTGTAGCTCGACTTCTTCCGCTTTTCATAGTAATACCGTACATAATGAATTTAATATCTTTAATAGGTATAATAACAGTATTTTTAGGAGCTACTTTAGCTCTTGCTCAACACGATATTAAGAGGGGTTTAGCTTATTCTACAATGTCTCAATTGGGTTATATGATGTTAGCTCTAGGGATGGGGTCTTATCGAACCGCTTTATTTCATTTGATTACTCATGCTTATTCCAAAGCCTTGTTGTTTTTAGGATCCGGATCAATTATTCATTCAATGGAAGCCATTGTTGGATATTTTCCAGATAAAAGCCAGAATATGGTTCTTATGGGTGGGTTAAGAAAGCACGTGCCAATTACAAAAACTGCTTTTTTATTGGGTACCCTTTCTCTTTGTGGTATTCCGCCTCTCGCCTGTTTTTGGTCCAAAGATGAAATTCTTAATGATAGTTGGTTGTATTCGCCGATTTTCGCAATAATAGCTTTTTTCACAGTCGGATTAACCGCATTTTATATGTTTCGAATTTATTTACTTACTTTTGAGGGATCTTTCAACTTTTGCTTTCAAAATTACAGTGGCAAAAAAAGCAATTCCTTCTATTCAATATCTCTATGGGGTAAAGAAGAACCAAAACCGATAAAAAAAAAATTCATTTAGTTGCTTTATTAACAATGAATAATAATGAAAGGTCCTCTTTTTTTTCGCAGAAGGCTCATCCAATTGATAGGAATGTAACAAATACGCCTTTTCTTACTATTTTTCCTTTTGGCGTTACCAAGACTTTTTGTTATCCTCACGAATCAGACAATACTATGTTATTTGTTATGCTTGTATTAGTCCTATTTACTCTGTTTGTTGGAGCTATAGGAATTCCCTTGACTCAAGAAGAAATCAATTCGGATATTTTATCAAAATTGTTAACTCCGTCTATCAATCTTTTACATCAAAATTCAACTCATTTTGTTGATTGGTATGAAGTTTTGAAAAATCCAACCCTTTCCGTAAGTATAACCTATTTCGGAATTCTTCTAGCCTATTTTTTCTATAAGCCCTTTTATTCATCTTTAAACAATTGGAACATATTAAATTTATTTTCTAAAAGAGGACCTAAGAGAATTCTTTGGGACAAAATACTCAATTCCCTATATAATTGGTCGTATAATCGTGCTTATATAGATGTATTTTACACAAGATCCTTAACGGAAGGGATAAGAGGATTAGCACAACTAACGCATTTGTTCGACAGACGAGTAATTGATGGAATTACGAATGGGGTCGGTATTACAAGTTTTTTTGTAGGGGAAGGTATAAAATATTTAGGGGGAAGTCGCATCTCTTTTTATCTCCTATTATATCTATTTTCAGTCTTAATCTTTTTTTTAATCTT